TCTATTCTTGATTCAACACATTTCCACTGTAGTGTTCGAGTGGATCCTGCTATTCCCTCTCGAACCATACTAATTATTATTTATTATTTGATCAGATCATTGAATCATTTATTTCTCTTGTAATCTGTTTAATTCTTATTTTTACACACGTCTTTTTTTAGGAGGTCGACATCCATTATGTGGCATAGGTGTTACATCACGTACAAAACTTAATAGTATACCACTTCTACGAATGGCCCGTAATGCTGCGTCTCTTCCGAGACCAGGACCTTTTATCATAACTTCTGCTCGTTGCATACCCTGATCAAGTACCGTACGAATAGCATTTGATGCGGCTGCTTGAGCAGCATAGGGTGTCTTTCTTCTTGTGCCTTTGAATCCAGAAGTACCGGCGGAGGCCCAAGAAACCACCCGACCTCGTACATCTGTAACAGTTACAATGGTATTGTTGAAACTCGCTTGAACATGAATAACCCCTTTTGGTATTCTACGTCCATTCTTACGTAAACCAATACGTCCATTCCTACGCGAACCAATTCTCGGTATAGGTTTTGCCATATTTTGTCATCTCATAAATATGAATCAGAAATTTACAGAAAGATACGGGGATATCCATTTCATGTTAAAACAAATCCTTTTTTTTTCATGCCCTTCCTTGATAAACTTTAGAAAGATTATCCTTGTCTCTGTTTATGTCTCGGATTGGAACAAATCACCATAATTCGTCCGCGTCTACGGATCAGTCGACATTTTTCACAAATTTTACGAACAGAAGCCCTTATTTTCATATTTCTCACTCCTTAATTTGGAATCTATTCCTTGGACTTGGAAGAAAAAAGTCTCTTGTATTTTTTAGCTTCGAATTATATCCCCCATGAAAGGAAGGTTTTCAAAAATTATCTAATCGCTCGAATCTTTGTTGCGAAGTCTATAAATTATACGTCCTTTAGTTGAATCATACCTACTTATTTCGATTTTGACCCTATCTCCCGGCAGTATCCGTATCAAACTGCGTCGGATCCTCCCTGAAATATAACCTAGAATTAGATCTTCATTATCTAAACGGACCCGGAACATACCGTTGGGAAGTGATTCAGTAATTAAACCTTCATGAATCAATTTTTGTTCTTTCATTCCAGGTAACCCCCTTGAAGTATCAATATCAACTAATGGAGGAAGAGTTATATAACTCACTTTTCCTCTCTATTTTCACAAATAGGAAGTTAGAGATAAAATTAGGATACCGGAGGAGGATCACCATATATAGCACAAAATTTCTCCTCCAATTTTTTCTAGTCTAGCTTCTCGATCTGTCATTATACCTCGAGAAGTAGAAAGAATTACAATTCCCATTCCACCTAAAATCTTAGGAATTTTTTGATAGTTGGAATAGATTCGTAAACCAGGTCGACTAATACGTTTTAAAATAGTTCTATATATCCCTTTCCTAGTCCTTCTATGGCGCAAGGTTGAAACCAAGAAATATTTGTTACTTTCCTGATGTTTCCGAACGTTTTCAATAAAACCTTCTCGTAGGAGTATTTTAACAATGTTTTCGGTGATATTAGTGGATGCTATTCGAACCGTTCCTTTTTTACTCATGTCAGCATTTCTTATAGAAGTTATTATATCAGCAATAGCGTCTCTGCCCATGACGAATTATAATTATTGGTGCTTTCTAATTTTGATATAATCAACATGTTTTTTTTATTTGAATTCAAATAAATATTAATTAATTAGTATTAATTATTCTAATTATTAAAAGTATATGGTATATGCGTGAGACACAATCTAAAAATTTGATCCATTTCAGATATTCTACTATAACTATATCATAGTTTCATTTACTAGTATTTATAATACCTCGGGAGCTAATGAAACTATTTTAGTAAAATTCAACTGTCTCAATTCTCTAGCAATCGCGCCAAAAACTCGAGTTCCTTTTGGATTTCTTTCTTGATCAATGACAACTGCAGCATTGTCATCATATCGTATTATCATACCATTGTCACGTTTGAGTTCTTTACATGTACGTACAATTACAGCTCTAATTACTTCTGATCTTTCTAGAGGCATATTGGGCACTGCTTCTTTGATTACAGCAACAATAACGTCACCAATATGAGCATATCGGTGATTACCAGCTCCTATGATTCGAATACACATCAATTTTCGAGCTCCACTGTTATCTGCTACATTCAAAAGGGTCTGAGGTTGAATCATATCATTTTTTGTTGAATCTGTTATTTCAATGCAAAGAATAAGGAAAAAAGAAATAGTGTTTGTCTAGAAATAAATAAATCCGTGGTTGTTTTTTCATCCTCCCTTTTATTTATGTTTAGTTTTACATCCCTATCCTGAAATAACAAATTGAGTTCGTATAGGCATTTTGCACGCAGCTATTGAAATAGCTGTTCTGGCTACAGTTTCTGATACCCCGCCCATTTCATAAAGTATTCGGCCTGGTTTAATAACGGATACCCAATATTCGGGGGATCCCTTCCCCGAACCCATACGTGTTTCCGTAGGCCTTAATGTAACAGGTTTGTCAGGAAATATACGTACCCATATTTTTCCACCACGCCGCGCATATCGTGCCATTGCTCTTCGCCCTGCTTCTATTTGTCTAGCTGTGATCCAAGCGGGTTCAAGTGCCTGAAGAGCGTATCTTCCGAAACTAATATGATTGCCTCGACAAGATATTCCCTTCATTCTTCCTCTATGTTGCTTACGAAATCTGGTTCTTTTGGGGTTATAGTTGATGGTTTTTTCTTAATCCCACCTCTACTACAGAACCGGACATGAGAATTTCTTCTCATCCAGCTCCTCGCGAATGAAATGAAAGGATTCGATAATATTACAGATACACATGTATTTAATAACTAATACACTAAACTAAGTAATGGGATTTATTGATATTTCATTTATTACATAGAAAGCTGTATATATGACTAGATGTGTATATTTATAGATAATGCTTCTTTTTTAGAAAAAATCCTTATTTTTACTCTTATCGAATCAAGACTGTAATCCAATAAAAGAATAAAAGGGTTTCGCGGGCGGATATTGACTCTTTCCTGCTTTATTCGTGGGATCAATCTATGACCTCTCAGAGTAAATAAATTTGTTCTTGGTTCATTCCGCCATCCCACCCGATGAATCATTAGGATTCTTTTTTCTTTTAATAGAAGAATCTTATATAGTCACAGGTTTCGTCGTTCCTATAGCTTCTCCATTAATGGTTAGGCCTGAACTCTGCAATGGAGCTCCCAACAAAATTCGTTTCCAAGTCAATCTCCTCAGTTTCTATTAACCCGGGGCTCTTTATTATTTATTATTATATCAATATTAAATATCAATATTAATGCTTTATCACACTGCCTTTTATGAGGTGATTCATAGACCATACATATTGGAATCATTTATCATTGATATTTTTGTTCTCTCTTTCTATCACCTTTCCATTTATCCGCATCCCTTTATTTTTTTCCTTGCAAATTCATAATCAGATTTGTTTTTTTATGGAAAATTTCAGTTGTTACAACTATATGATTGATCCAGTCATATAGTGACTGTTTCTTGGGATCTCGACAATACGAAGCAATAAGTTGTTATTAGTTTTTCATTTATATTTAGTTATATTTAGATAGTTATTAAGTTAAGTTCATAGTGGGATCAGTCTTTTTTTTTTGAAGCCCAACTCAAAACTTTAAAGAAAAAACTGACGAGTCACACACTAAGCATAGCAATTATATCAAAAATAAAGATTAATCGATTTTTTATTCAACCTTATAGAATTAGACTTTTTTCTTTTTTTTGTTTGATTTAACGGAAAAAACAGAAACTGTTTTAGTTTTTTTTTGTTAAATCACTGAACAGAATGGCAAGATAAATAAAGGTCTATTATTCCTCGTCCATAAATATCCAAATTTTTAGGCCTAATACCCCATGGATAGTTCGAATTGTATAGGAACAATGATCAATTTTGGCGCGAATTGTTTGTAGAGGAACCCTACCCTCTCTGATCCATTCGACACGTGCAATTTCTTTTCCGTCGATACGTCCTGCAATTTGTATTTGAATTCCCTTTGTATCTGTTTGCTCAGTTAATTCAATAGCTCTTTTCATTGCCTTTCGAAAGGAAACTCTATTTCTTAATTGCGAAGCCATATATTCTGCAAGAATATTAGGGTGCCCATAAGGTTTTTCAATTCTTGTGATAGCAATGTTGAGTCTTCGGTTCACAGAACGAAATTCCTTTTGTACATTCATCTGTAATTCTTCGATCCCTCGCGTTCGTCCCTCTATTAATAAATTTGGGAACCCAATATAGATTATGACCTGGACCAAATCGATTCTTTTTTGAATTTCTATGCGTGCAATTCCAATTCCTTCGAAACCTGGGGATATTCTCTTATTTTTTTGTACATAGTTCTTGATACAATTCCGTATTTTTTCATCTTCTTGTAGACCCACGGAAAAATTTTTGGGTTGTGCGAACCAAAAGGAATGATGGTTTTGGGTTGTACCAAGTCTGAAACCAAGTGGATTTATTTTTTGTCCCATATTTTTTTTTGATTATATTATCTTTCCATCTATTTTTTCTAAATATGAATCTAAATATTCATCTAAAAATTATTTAGATTTATCTTTTAATACAATTGTTATATGACAAGTGGGCCTTTTTATCGGATAACTACGTCCTCTAGCCCTAGGTCTTAACTTTTTCACAAAAGGACCTCCATTGACTTCGGCTTTACTAATGAATGAATCAGCTTCGTTCAAACCCATATTATGACTAGCATTTGCTGCTGCAGAATAAACCAATTTTAAAATGGGATAAGATGCTCGATAAGGCATGAGTTCCAGTATCATAAGTGTTTCCTCATAAGAACGACCACGAATCTGATCAATTACTCTTCGCGCTTTGAAAACGGACATACATATATGTTGAGCTAAAACTTTTATTTCTTTACCCGAATTTGAGTTCTTTATCATAA